TTGATCAATTAACATCTCTTTTTCTTATTGACCTCCTACTTGCTTGCTTTAATCTCTAGGAGGTCAAATTCAAATTTCTGTTCAATTCTTTCAGTATAATTTTCGACCTAACAAATAACAAGAATATAATCACGCTCTGTAGGATTTGAACCTACGACATCGGGTTTTGGAGACCCACGTTCTACCGAACTGAACTAAGAGCGCTTTATTATCACAAATAATATTTTTTAACCCAATCCTTTTTGCATGTATATACTTTATATAATTTATAAAAATTAAAGATTGATTATGTATATCTAATTTTAATCAATCTCAATTGATCCCTCGTTACTGCTCATAAGATAAGTAATAGGTAGGGATGACAGGATTTGAACCCGTGACATTTTGTACCCAAAACAAACGCGCTACCGAGCTGCGCTACATCCCTTTCAATTGGTCTACAGTGTTATTGTAGAGAATCTCTTTCTTGTTTTCCACATCTTTATTTCTTCCATTGATATACACAAATTATCTTGCTATTTCTTCTTTTTAGTATCATATAAGATATAATAGACGTATATACGTACTAAATGGGAACCCCTTTTCAAAATATATATATATTTTTTCGGGAATTCTCAGACAGAAAGAGGCGTATTTTTTTTTTGTTTTAATAAAAGGAACATCTACTGAATCGTTGTAGATTTCAAGTTGTACATTTCAATTTGAATTAGGGATTTTTCGTCCAAATACAAGTGGTCCGTCATTAATTACACATCGGGTCATATATCTATTACCATTATGTATTACAAATTAGAATAAAATTACAATAATAAATAAAAAGAAGGAGGATTTAAAATGCGAGATCTAAAAACATATCTTTCCGTGGCACCGGTAGTAAGTACTCTATGGTTCGTGTCTTTAGCAGGTTTATTGATAGAGATCAATCGTTTATTTCCGGATGCGTTGATATTCCCCTTTTTTTAATTCTAGTTATTGGAAATGAGAAGGGGTGAAGAAGATTAGAGATACAATCAAATATTTGTCACTAATCCTTCCCCTTCTCTTCTTTTTTTATTCATTAGAATAAGTTATAAAAGAAAAAGAATAAAAGCGAATTCACCCTAGTGAAACTAAGACTCGGGTCCGGGCCCAAATTCAAATGAAATTAATAATAAAGTGAGAAGGGAAATGGGATGGCCGTGGCAACAATATCATACAAGATACTTAAATGAAAAATGAAATACTGTTCTAAATATAGTTAGAAATTTTTATATTACTTATTATTACTATATTGATTGATTGATTGCAACGAAATTTTTCATAATTTTATTTCGAGATAGTAACTTCTATTTTTTTCCTTCCTTTCTTCTTCGCTTCGGATCGGAAAATGAAGAATTGAGTCAATCAAAAAGCCAAAGGAGGTTCATGGCCAGGGGTAAAGATGCCCGAGTAACGGTTGTTTTGGAATGTACCAACTGTGTTCGAAACCGTGTTAAAAAAGAATCAATGGGCATTTCCAGATATATTACTCAAAAAAATCGACATAATACGTCTAGTCGATTGGAATTGAGAAAATTCTGTCCCTCTTGTTACAAACATACGATTCATGGGGAGATAAAGAAATAGATCGAACCGATTGTTCGCGTGTCCGCTGTCCAAGGAAGATGAAAAACGACATATTATATATAACAATAATTATATATAGAACATCTCATATATTTTTTTAAATAGAAACAATCCTATTTCTTAATTCTAAGTCATTTTTGATCCGATCAAAATAGGATTGATTAGGATTTTCGGGACAAGGAATAAAAAAATCAAGGAATAAAAAAAACCATGGATAAACCCAAGCGACTCTTTCTTAAATCTAAGCGATCTTTTCGTAAGCGTTTGCCCCCGATACAATCGGGGGATCGAATTGATTATAGAAACATGAGTTTAATTAGTCGATTTATTAGTGAACAAGGAAAAATATTATCTAGACGGGTAAATAGATTGACCTTAAAACAACAACGATTAATTACCATTGCTATAAAACAAGCTCGTATTTTATCTTCGTTACCTTTTCTTAATAATAATAATGAAAAACAATTTGAAAGAAGCGGGTCGACCACTAGAACTACTGGTCTTAGAACTAAAAATAAATAGGTTTGCTTGCTCTTCAATTGAATAAAAAAAAAAAATTCCAATCCGAATTCAAATGCGGATTGACTGACGTTTTGTTCGAAAAATCTGAGAATCTAGATTTGATTGTCATAAGAAAAAAATTGGGAGAATAAATCGTTTTTTATTGAACGTGTTTGTTCATTGTGACAACTTTATCATATTATCCTATTTTATCATACTAAGTTCTACTCTACCTTCCCAGAATTCATTCTCCAGGGAACTCCGTTTAAAATATTCCAATGGATTCTTTCCAATTTCTTATCTTATTTTAAGATCTCATTGGAAATCATATAAAAACAATTCCTATTTAATATAGCTATTTGTGCAAGTATTTTACGATTAAGAAGCAAATGCTTCTTGTACAGATTATGTATTAATCTATTATAATTATAGTATACTTTATTGTCTCGAATTACTGCATTTATCCGAGTGATCCACAAACGACGAAAATCTCTCTTTTGCCTACCTCTATCCTGATGAGCCGAAACTAAAGCTCTTATTTTCTGTTGATTAATAGTCCGAGTAAGTCTTGAACGAGCCCCTCGAAAGCTTGATGCAAATAAACGAATTTTTGTTCTACGTCGTCGAGCTATATATCCTCGTTTAATTCTGGTCATTGAATAAATGAAACTTTGATGAATAACTAATTGATTTCTTTTCTTTCAGTTATTTCTGTCCCCTTTCCTAGTCTATTAATAACAAAACGGATTCTTCCAATGTATAAAAAAAAATTCCAATGGCTTTGGCTACTATAACCTTCCCGACCACGATTTTTTCTTTTTTTTTCTAGGCTTTTCACCTCGAAATAAGAAATTGTATTGATACTAGGTATCAAAAAAACATAGTAAATAAATAAAGTAGTAAAAGTAAATAGAAATGGGTATAGTGGGTTCCATCGTTTCTATGGTTGCTTCTTAAACGGTGAGGTCCTCTCTATACACCGGAGCTCCTTCCTTCATTTAATCAATGTTATTGTTAACTTGTACAGTTCACACTCTTTGGCTCTACCCATAATTATCCAGTAATAGGTCTTTCACAACGAGACCCACCCATATAGTAACGGTATTTAATTAGGAAAATTAGCTGAGTAGCTGACCCTGTTAGTCCGTTCTTGTAAGAGTTAAGTATAATCTTTCTGCTTTTTAAATAGAATTTCCCCGCTTAATGGATACCATTTGTTACCAATGGGGAATTCTTTATCATCTTAAATTGAAAATGGAAATGATTGGATTTTTTTTTTCCAATGGAAACCATAAATTTGATACCACAATAGAAGAAGAGATCTTTTTTATATTTTTATTTTTAGATTTTTAGGTAATGAATGGTGCTCTTCCATTCTATCCTATTCACTGGTACTGATCGCGGATACTGGATCAATTGTTTTCTTTCTTTTGGCCTAGCCCGCGATCTGAACGAGTCGCACATACACCCTAGTACATGTTCCTCGTCGCTGAGGACATCCCCGAAGAGCGGGGGATTTCGTGACATTTTTGATTGGCTGTCTTGTGTTTCTAATAAGTTGTTTAATAGTTGGCATGTTGAATCATATACATAATGGGCTGGTTTAGATCGATCCTAACCGGATAATTATGAATCATTTCTATATTTCTATAGAAATAGATTAATCGAATCTTATATATATATTTCACTGGGTAAGAAGATAAAATCTCAAATCGTGGATTTGCGTGAAATCCTTGTTATTTTTTATTCAACTGCTACAAGATCAACAATTCCATGAGCTTGGGCTTCTGTTGCTGACATAAAAACATCTCTTTCCATGTCTTCGGTAAGAACCCATAAGGGTTTGCCCGTTCTTTGTGCATAAACCCTTGTGATGGTTTCGCGCAGCTTTAGTAGTTCTTCCGCTTCCAAGATAAATTCTCCCGTCTGTGCCTCATAAAAGGAACTAGAAGGTTGATGGATCATTACCCTGATAATAAATGATACAACATACTAAATAGTTACTCTATCTCGCATAATGAAAGTCGAAGAGATAAAGAATAATATAATAAAATAATAAGAAAAAAGATCAATTGAACAACCGTACAGGCATCTTTTCTACATTGCATACGGCTCTACAATGGAATTCACTTTTACCTTTTCACATAGGTAAATGATCCAATAACCACCCTTCTTTTTTTTTTTTAGTAGTTAAAAAATACTATGATGGTTCCGTTGCTTTGTATATTTATTTCGTCTGTTATTTAGCAATCCCAAAGTTTCTTTTTTTCATAAGTAAAAAAAAAATTATTTTCATTTTCGTATGATTTATATAAATAGTTTTAAGAGCTCTTCGGTGTGAAAAAAAAAAGGTTTGTGACGCTGAAACGGGTCTACTGATATATCAGATAAAATTGGAAAAAAAACCTTTATCTCATACTACTCCTTCGATACATAATGTAAGTATTTTGAGAAAAAAAAAAATTTATATCGAATTCGAAGTGCCATGCTATTATTACTTAAATATTCATATTTCATATGGCGCGAAGGCATAGTCCTCTTTTTTCTATCAAATAAAAAACTCATTCAAATAAAAAACTCATTGGCGCCAAGCGTGAGGGAATGCTAGACGTTTAGTAATTTCTCCTCCGGCTAGAAGAAAAGATCCCATTGAAGCGGCCAATCCCATGCATATTGTCTGTATATCTGGTTGCACAAATTGCATAGTATCATAAATAGCCATTCCTGGTACTACCCATCCGCCAGGAGAGTTTATAAACAAATACAGATCCTTGTTATCATCCTCTACACTGAGATATATCATAAGACCAATAAGTTGATTCGAGATCTCGCTATCAACCTCTTGTCCTAAAAAAAGTAATCTTTCTCGATAAAGTCGGTTGATTGGGATAAAATGGAATTGTATCCCTTAGGAACCGTACATGCATCTTTTGACGCATACGGTTCAACACAAATCACGAAAATAAAGAATCAATGTATAGATTCTAACTTTCTTTCTTTTTTCATAGCAGGCTCTGTCAATTTGTAACAAGGGGGCTTTTTCTTTCATTTTTAAAGAAAGATGAGTTTTGGCCTATTTATATAGAATTTATTTCTATAGAATTTTTGTATTTCTATAATTATATATTTCTTCTATAATTATATATTTCTTCTATAATTATATATTTCTATAATATAGAAATAAATAAAAAAAAAAAAGAAATAATAATTCACTAAACTTATCGGACTAACCTCTCATTGATGTATTGTTTCATCAGAATCCAATCCAAATCCCGATGTAATTTTCTTGTTCCTGAATGGTCTTCTTCAATTCTTTTAGGTTTATGTTCTACTCCGAGTAAAGATCCGCCCGATTTTGATTTGCACATATAGGATAAATCCCCCAATACCACGTCTTTTTGCTACGACTTTTTTTTTTCAATTTATTTTCATGTTTCTCGCCAAATAGTAAATATTCAATGCAGCGTTATATTACTCGATTTATTAACAGTTTGAGATCACTTCTATATTTATTAGAAATTTCTAAATTAGAAATGGAATATGATCCATTTAGAAATAGAATATGATATTAAGTAGAAATTGTAGATATATTATCAATTGGTTTTTTTTTATAAACGGAGCCTGGATATTTCATTTTATTGGTCTAACCAAGACAACCATAAATTCTTATAATTGATAATATTAATCTGTATACCCTCTTAAAAAAAAAAATAGATTTAATTGCACTTCATTGCATTTCACGCTCCAAATTTTTGATAATTCAATCAATCTTTCTTGGGCGAAAGAGAGGATATCTCGATCGGGAAAGAGAACGGGGAAATACCGTATGACCAAATATATCTGACAAGTCGCACTATATGTCAACCCACGATGCATCTTCGTCTCCAGGACTTCGAAAAGGTACTTTTGGAACACCAATAGGCATTAAATAAAAGAAAAATTAAGTACTATATCTCACTTTAATGTGAAAGCGTAATAATAGGTTTATTGTCTTAATAATATTTTCTATTTGACTTTAATATCCTATTTTATCCATAGATTGAAATCCATAGATTGAATAAGTTCATATAAAAAAGGAAGACAGAATGAATAAAGGAAATTTCTTACAAATGGGTCTTTTGAATGATGAACAAATATAGATGGAGTCACTCATATAAAGCGAAAGCACGATCAATCCCCTACCATTGCGTATTGATACTTATCGGGTGTAGAATAGATCTGCTTCTTTTTATTCCTACGAACAAAATTGTTCCATTATTACTAAAAGACATTCTTACTAAAAGAATAGAACAAATAGTAATCCTTTCTTCGAGATAAGCCACTCAAAAAGGAAGGTCTATAGTATAGTTTTTTCCAGTGCAATAAAGTTACATAGTGTCTATTTTTCATTGATAAAGGGGTATTTTTCTATGGGTTTGCCTTGGTATCGTGTTCATACTGTCGTATTGAATGATCCTGGTCGTTTGATTTCTGTCCATATAATGCATACAGCTCTGGTTGCTGGTTGGGCCGGTTCGATGGCTCTCTACGAATTAGCCGTTTTTGATCCCTCTGACCCAGTTCTTGATCCGATGTGGAGACAAGGTATGTTCGTTATACCCTTCATGACTCGTTTAGGAATAACAAATTCATGGGGCGGTTGGAATATTACAGGGGGGACTATAACGAATCCGGGTATTTGGAGTTACGAAGGTGTGGCCGGTGCACATATTGTGTTTTCTGGCTTGTGCTTTTTGGCAGCTATCTGGCATTGGGTGTATTGGGATCTAGAAATATTTATTGATGAACGTACAGGAAAACCCTCTTTGGATTTGCCCAAAATCTTTGGAATTCATTTATTTCTTTCAGGGTTGGCTTGCTTTGGTTTTGGCGCATTTCATGTAACAGGATTGTATGGTCCTGGAATATGGGTATCCGATCCTTATGGACTAACCGGAAAGGTACAATCTGTAAATCCAGCGTGGGGTGTGGAAGGTTTTGATCCTTTTGTTCCGGGAGGAATAGCCTCTCATCATATTGCAGCAGGAACCTTGGGTATATTGGCGGGTCTATTCCATCTTAGCGTCCGTCCGCCCCAACGTCTATACAAAGGATTACGTATGGGAAATATTGAAACAGTCCTTTCCAGTAGTATCGCTGCTGTCTTTTTTGCAGCTTTTGTAGTTGCTGGTACTATGTGGTATGGTTCCGCAACTACCCCGATTGAATTATTTGGTCCTACTCGTTATCAATGGGATCAAGGATACTTCCAACAAGAAATATATCGAAGAGTCGGTGCTGGACTAGCTGAAAATAAAAGTTTATCTGAAGCTTGGTCTAAAATTCCTGAAAAATTGGCTTTTTATGATTACATCGGCAATAATCCTGCAAAAGGGGGATTGTTTAGAGCGGGCTCAATGGACAACGGGGATGGAATAGCTGTTGGGTGGTTAGGACACCCTATCTTTAGAGATAAAGAAGGGCGTGAACTTTTTGTACGTCGTATGCCTACTTTTTTTGAAACATTTCCAGTTGTTTTGGTAGACGGAGATGGAATTGTTAGAGCGGATGTTCCTTTTAGAAGGGCAGAATCAAAATATAGTGTCGAGCAAGTGGGTGTAACTGTTGAATTCTACGGTGGGGAACTCAATGGAGTCAGTTATAGTGATCCTGCTACTGTGAAAAAATATGCTAGACGTGCTCAATTGGGTGAAATTTTTGAATTAGATCGTGCTACTTTGAAATCGGATGGTGTTTTTCGTAGCAGTCCGAGGGGTTGGTTTACTTTTGGACATGCTTCGTTTGCTCTGCTCTTTTTCTTCGGACACATTTGGCATGGTGCTAGAACCTTGTTCAGGGATGTTTTTGCTGGTATTGACCCAGATTTAGATGCTCAAGTAGAATTTGGAGCATTCCAAAAACTTGGAGATCCAACTACAAAAAGACAAGCAGTTTGATACAATTTTGTTATTTTTCGTCTTTAGTTTTGTGATTTGATATAGGGTACCGGATAAATCTTGATTTGAATCGCTGCCTTTTCTTTGACTCTTGCTCTTTCTTTATCCGGGAGATGATCCAAAATAACCAGGTATGGAAGCTATAATTGTAAACCACGATCGAATCTATGGAAGCATTGGTTTATACATTCCTCTTAGTATCAACTCTAGGAATAATTTTTTTCGCTATCTTTTTTCGAGAACCGCCTAAAGTTCCAACTAAAAAGGTGAAATGATTTTTCATTATCTCAATTGAAAGTAATGAGCCTTCCAATATCACTATTTGGAAGGCTCATTACTTCAATTAGTCTCCGTGTTCCTCGAATGGATCTCTTAGTTGTTGAGAGGGTTGCCCAAATGCAGTATATAAGGCGTACCCCGTAAAACTTACAAGTAAACCAGATATAAAGATAGCAACTAGCGTTGCTGTTTCCATTATTATATAGTTTCAAGACCACAATGGATCTATGCTAAGATCATTTATTTACAACGGAAAGGTATACAAAGTCAACAGATCTCAATGAATATCAAATAGGATTTATGGCTACACAAACCGTTGAGGGTAGTTCTAGATCTGGTCCAAGACGAACTAATGTAGGGGGTTTATTGAAACCATTGAATTCAGAATATGGTAAAGTAGCTCCTGGGTGGGGAACTACTCCTTTGATGGGTATCGCAATGGCTCTATTTGCGATATTCCTATCTATTATTTTGGAGATTTATAATTCTTCCATTTTACTGGACGGAATTTCAATGAATTAGATTCACAAAAACTATTAACTAGTTTTTCAATACAAAATGAAGCATTTAGGTCTCTTATTTTTATCCCATTCTATTTTGGTAGTTCGACCGCGGAATTTCTTTGTTTCTGTATTTCCGGAATATGAGTGTGTGACTTGTTATAATTGATCCTATGGATAGTACAGAGAATGGGTCTGTCATCTTGATAGAGATGGTTTTACTTCGTCGGATATTCATTCTATTCTAGTATCTGAAACACGGAATATATGAAAATAGATTATACAGTATTAGAACTATGATTCATACTTAATATCTGGACCTCGTGGCCGGACTCCAAAAAAAATTCAAAGAGGTCGATTTAGAAGTTATAAATTGAAAGATTCTTTCAAACTCCCTTTTATGCTTATTTTGATCAAAGTACAAGGCTCTCTTTGGATTTTTAGTCAGAATATCTATTCATTGAATAAGTGATGATCCAATAGTTCTTACTCAAGGAATTTTTGGACTTAGTTTAAGAAGGTTTTATTGAATCATCGTGGTTCTAGTATGAATCTGAGGTTTTAATCGATTCATAGGATCTTAACAAGAGAATTCCTATCAATAATAAAGAAAACAGTAGTAAAGTCGTATTATACAAATAAAAATAACAAAACAATAAAGAAAATAGGTAAATAGAAAATTCAAGAGGCCCGATCAACATATAGACGAATGAGCCGACTTGATATTTTGGCATTATAACCACAAGAACTAGTTTTCGGATTTTTATTCGTTCGTATCTTTAGAAAAGATTGAATCATAGAATTACGAAATTTCGAACTTTACTATTTTAGTATATACACATATCCGATAGAACTAGTATTTGTGTCTTTCTGTTTGAGCCGTACGAGATGAAATTCTCATATACGGTTCTCAGAGGGGGAATTCCTTCGGTTTACCTATCTCAATAAAATCTATGATTGGTTCGAAGAACGTCTTGAGATTCAGGCAATTGCAGATGATATAACTAGTAAATATGTTCCTCCTCATGTCAACATATTTTATTGTCTAGGAGGAATTACACTTACTTGTTTTTTGGTACAAGTAGCTACAGGGTTTGCTATGACTTTTTATTATCGTCCGACCGTTACGGAGGCTTTTGCTTCTGTTCAATATATAATGACTGAAGCTAACTTTGGTTG